ACATCTAAAAGATCCCCAAAATAGTTTTTTTGATACTTGTTCCATATATGTCTGCTTTGACTCGAATGAATGTTCTGAAGAAACCTCAATTAAGTTATGTTATGGAAAAAGAGCATTCTTGCGTTTTTGCCCTCCTGCTGAGAAAGCATTCCGGCTCATTTCTTAAACTACTTCAATTGGTACACGCAAGAAATAGGCCAATTCAGCAGCTTTTTGTTCCATTTCCCGTGGAGTAAAATTCTCATCAGTACGAGTCAATGGAATGGCTCCCTGGCCTCTGATATCCATATAAAGGACACGACGAGCATAAATACCTTCTTTCACTTCTATTCTGACAGACTGAATATCTTTTATAAGAAATCGGAGGAAGACCCGACGATTTTTTCCAGGAAATCCCCAACGAAAGATACACACTATTCCGTCTTTTCTATCAAATCGATCATAACCACTACCTACATTCCACGAAATTGTGCACCACAAATAGGAGCTAATAAAAAGACCCGCGATCCCGTAGAAAGACATCACAATTCCTTGTGGAAAAAAAACTATTTCCTGAGACGGAAATAAAGATATCAAATTTCTACCAAGATAACTCGAGGTTCCAACCAACAAGAATCCTAATGAACCTAAAAAAAGGATAACAGCCCAGCAGAAATTACTTGTTTTTCGAGCCCCCGTTATAGGTTCTATCCATATATGTTCTGATCGACAACTCATACTTGATCCAGTTGATTTTTTTGGAATTGAGAGAATACCCCAAATGAATTTGACTTTAGTCCTTTTTTTCCGAAGTAACTCGCATCAACTAGCACTAGTTTGATGTGATCCTTTAGGAGTAATTCATTAAATTCGTTAGATCTAAACTAATAACATACCCTTCGTATGATCTCACTAAAGATAGCCAAATAGATATAGATAGACCAACTTTACAGTTCAGCTATCCGCCGATTCGGGTCTATTTGAAAATAGCTAGAATCCATTGATCCCTATAGCATTTTCTGGAGACATAAGAGTTTTTCGGCGGAAGCCGCTTATACCATATTTTGCTAAATAGATATCTGTGTTATGATACAAGCGTCAGTTTTGAAAAAAAAAAAATAGATGAGATTTTGTGCCATCGGCTCTAAACAATCTTGTTTTTTTGAACATGAAGAAATAAAGAAGCCATTGCGATTGCCGGAAATACTAGGCCTACTAAAGGCACCAAAACAGAGGGAAAGTTAAGAGTTGTCATAGAATGGGTACCTCGATTTACTATTTGTACCTGTTATTATTATTTATATTTTATATTTATAATATAAAGATATCTTATTATATATTATATTGAATATATTGAAGGGTTTGTTAGAATCCCATCCATCAGGGATTCTTAGTCAAAATAGGATTATCGTAAGATATAGAAAAATAAAAAATTCTATATTTTATAGATTTTCATTATATATGACGAGAAGAGTATATTTTTTTGATTTGCCTAATTTCACGAAAATAAGAATTTCATCTTTTATCTTGTTAATAGAGGCTTCTTGATCAATAATCAGGAATATAGAAAAAGGGACGGATTTTCTGTGACTTTTGATTCTTTATATAATTAGATCTTATGTCAACAAAGAAAACCCCATTCGTCTAATTTTAACTTGGATTCCGATAAACTAATTACTTGTTTGCTCAAAATAATTGAACTTAATGTTCTAATTTTGATTCAAAGGAAAGAAAGTGTGTAGTTGAAATAACTCACTCAGAACGCTTTTTAAAGGATTACGTGGTACGATTAGATCGAATAAGCCCTTCTGGAATAAATACTCGGCCGCTTGTGAACCTTCGGGTACTGTTTTATTCAATGTTTGTTCAATTACTCTTTTACCCGCAAAGGCAATGTAGGCATTGGGTTCGGCAATAATGATATCCCCCAACATACCAAAACTAGCTGTCACCCCACCGGTAGTAGGAGATGTAAGAATTGGTACATAGAATAACTTTTTATTTGATTGATAATCATATAAAGCAGAAGATATTTTAGCCATTTGCATCAAGCTCAAACTTCCTTCTTGCATGCGTGCCCCTCCGGAAGCACACACTATAATAAGAGGTAGAAATTCTTTAGTAGCGTATTCAATCAAACGGGTAATTTTCTCCCCGACTACGGATCCCATACTACCCCCCATAAACTGAAAATCCATAACCCCAATTGCTACGGCAATACCGTTTAGTTGCCCTCTGCCGGTTTGAACAGCCTCGGTTAATCCTGTCTTTCTTTGATAAGAATCGATACGATTTTTATAAGGCTCCTCCTCCGAATGAAATTCAATGGGATCCAGAGAGACCATGTCTTCATCCATAGGCTCCCAAGTGCCCGGATCGATCAAAAGTTCGATTCTATCTGAACTACTCATTTTCAAATGATATCCACATTGTTCACAAAGATGCATCTTTGATTTAAAAAATTTCTTATAATTTAATCCATAACAATTTTCGCATTGAACCCACAAATGCCGGTATTGTT